GTTAATGTAGCTTAATAAGTAAAGCAAGGCACTGAAAATGCCTAGATGAGTATCTCATGCTCCATAAACACAAAGGTTTGGTCCCAGCCTTTCTATTAGCTCTTAGTAGGATTACACATGCAAGTATCCGCACCCCAGTGAAAATGCCCTTCAAATCACCAGTGATCATAAAGGAGCGGGTATCAAGCACACTACACAGTAGCTCACGACACCTTGCCTAGCCACACCCCCACGGGATACAGCAGTGATAAAAATTTAGCCATGAACGAAAGTTCGACTAAGTCATACTAACAAAGGGTTGGTAAATTTCGTGCCAGCCACCGCGGTCATACGATTAACCCAAGTTAATAGACCTACGGCGTAAAACGTATCAAAGAGCCCCACTCCCAATAAAGTTAAGCCTAAACTGTGCCGTAGAAAGCTCCAGCTTAGACAAAAATAAACTACGAAAGTGACTTTAAATGGATCCGACATACGATAGCTAAGACACAAACTGGGATTAGATACCCCACTATGCTTAGCCCTAAACCCAAGTAGTACCTACAACAATACTACTCGCCAGAGTACTACTAGCAATAGCCTAAAACTCAAAGGACTTGGCGGTGCTTTATATCCCTCTAGAGGAGCCTGTTCTGTAATCGATAAACCCCGATAAACCTCACCAACTCTTGCTAATACAGCCTATATACCGCCATCTTCAGCAAACCCTAAAAAGGAATTACAGTAAGCAAAATTATACAACATAAAAACGTTAGGTCAAGGTGTAGCCTATGAGTTGGGAAGAAATGGGCTACATTTTCTAACATAGAACATAAACGAAACTTTTCGTGAAACCGAAAACAGAAGGAGGATTTAGTAGTAAATTAAGAATAGAGAGCTTAATTGAATAAGGCCATGAAGCACGCACACACCGCCCGTCACCCTCCTCAAGCACCAAGATACAACTAACTAACCCTATTGACAAATGTACACACATGTGAGAGGAGATAAGTCGTAACAAGGTAAGCGTACTGGAAAGTGCGCTTGGACAAACCAAAGCGTAGCTTATATAAAAGCACCTGGCTTACACCCAGAAGATGCCACACAATAATGGCCACTTTGAACAAATGCTAGCCCGCACAACACTAAACCCAACTATATTCTAAGATAAATTAAAACATTCACCCTTATTAAAGTATAGGAGATAGAAATTTTAATCGGCGCTATAGAGTGAAGTACCGCAAGGGAAAGATGAAAGATCAATTAAAAGTAATTAACAGCAAAGCTTACCCCTTGTACCTTTTGCATAATGATTTAACTAGAATTATTTGACAAAAAGAATTTTAGCCAAACAACCCGAAACCAGACGAGCTACCCAAGAGCAGCTAAAGAGCAAACTCGTCTATGTGGCAAAATAGTGAGAAGACTCTTAGGTAGTGGTGAAAAACCTATCGAGCCTGGTGATAGCTGGTTGTCCAGGACAGAATTTTAGTTCAACTTTAAGCCCTGCCTAAAAAATTAATAACTAAAATGCAGACTTAAAATATAATCTAAAAGGGTACAGCCTTTTAGAAACAGGATACAACCTTAATTAGAGAGTAAGCCCCAAGAACCCCCATAGTTGGCCTAAAAGCAGCCATCAATTAAGAAAGCGTTCAAGCTCAACGACCTCATTAACCCTAATTCCAAACAAATACCTGCAAACCCCTAACTTAACACTGGACTATTCTATTACAAAATAGAAGAAATACTGTTAATATGAGTAACAAGAATTAATTTCTCCCTGCACAAGCCTATATCAGAGCGGATGCCCCACTGATAATTAACAGCAAAATAAATACAACACCACAACTAAATCATTTATTAATTCAACTGTTAACCCAACACAGGAGTGCACAAGGGAAAGATTAAAAGAAGTAAAAGGAACTCGGCAAACATAAACCCCGCCTGTTTACCAAAAACATCACCTCCAGCATAACAATTATTGGAGGCACTGCCTGCCCAGTGACTTCCGTTAAACGGCCGCGGTATCCTGACCGTGCAAAGGTAGCATAATCATTTGTTCTCTAAATAAGGACTTGTATGAATGGCCACACGAGGGTTTTACTGTCTCTTACTTCCAATCAGTGAAATTGACCTTCCCGTGAAGAGGCGGGAATTCACAAATAAGACGAGAAGACCCTATGGAGCTTTAATTAATTGACCCACAGAATAACACCTCACATTTCTAAGGAAAATAAATTAGCCTTCTGCTGGATCAACAATTTCGGTTGGGGTGACCTCGGAAAACAAAATAACTTCCGAGTGATTTCAACTAAGACTGACGAGTCAAAGTCCACAATCACTTAGTGATCCAAAAATTCTTTTGATCAACGGAACAAGTTACCCTAGGGATAACAGCGCAATCCTATTCGAGAGTCCATATCGATAATAGGGTTTACGACCTCGATGTTGGATCAGGACATCCCAATGGTGCAGCCGCTATTAATGGTTCGTTTGTTCAACGATTAAAGTCCTACGTGATCTGAGTTCAGACCGGAGTAATCCAGGTCGGTTTCTATCTATTCTGTGTTCCTCCCAGTACGAAAGGACAAGAGAAACAAGGCCAACTTAACATAAACGCCTTCTAAACCAATAGATGATATAATCTAAATCTAGTAGCAAACCACATAAACTAAGCCCGAGAACAGGGCTAACGTTAGGGTGGCAGAGCCCGGCAATTGCATAAAACTTAAGCTTTTACAATCAGAGGTTCAACTCCTCTCCCTAACAACATGTTTATTATCAACCTCCTAGCATTAATCATTCCCATCTTACTGGCCGTAGCATTCCTCACCCTCATCGAACGCAAAGTGCTAGGTTATATACAACTTCGAAAGGGACCTAATGTAGTTGGCCCATATGGACTTCTCCAACCCGCAGCCGATGCCGTAAAATTGTTCACAAAAGAACCCCTGCGCCCACTCACATCCTCCCCCTCTATATTTATTATTGCCCCCATCCTAGCACTCACCCTTGCTCTAACAATGTGAATCCCCCTGCCCATACCACACCCCCTAATTAACATAAATCTAGCCGTGTTGTTTATACTAGCCCTCTCTAGCCTAGCCGTCTACTCAATCTTATGATCCGGCTGGGCCTCAAACTCAAAATACGCACTAATTGGTGCCCTACGGGCGGTAGCACAGACCATCTCCTATGAAGTCACCCTAGCAATTATTTTATTATCAGTTTTACTCCTAAGTGGGTCATTTTCACTCTCAACATTAATTATTACTCAAGAATATACCTGACTAATTTTATCCTCATGACCACTAGCCATAATATGATTTATCTCCACACTAGCAGAAACAAACCGAGCTCCATTTGACTTAACCGAAGGAGAGTCAGAACTAGTATCAGGTTTCAACGTAGAATACGCCGGAGGACCATTCGCCCTCTTCTTCATAGCTGAATATGCCAACATTATCATAATAAACACCCTCACCGCAACCCTATTTATAGGCGCATACCACAACCCCCTAATACCAGAACTACACTCCATTAACCTAACCATCAAAGTCCTCTTACTAACTGTACTCTTCCTGTGAATTCGAGCATCCTATCCACGATTCCGATATGACCAATTAATGCATCTATTATGAAAGAATTTTCTCCCCCTCACACTGGCTCTATGCATATGACATGTCGCCATACCAATTACCATAGCTAGCATCCCACCACAAACGTAAGAAATATGTCTGACAAAAGAGTTACTTTGATAGAGTAAATCATAGAGGTGAAAACCCCCTTATTTCTAGAATAATAGGACTCGAACCTACTCCAAAGAATTCAAAAATCTTAGTGCTACCGTATTACACCATATTCTAAGTAAGGTCAGCTAAATAAGCTATCGGGCCCATACCCCGAAAATGTTGGTTCATATCCTTCCCGTACTAATAAACCCCCTAGTTTTCACTATAATTATATTAACCGTCATACTAGGAACTATAATCGTAATAACAAGCTCTCACTGACTTATAGTATGAATTGGCTTCGAAATAAATATATTAGCTATCATTCCAATCCTAATAAAAAAATATAACCCACGGTCCATAGAAGCCTCCGCAAAGTACTTCCTAACGCAAGCAACCGCATCAATGCTACTAATACTAGCAATTGTTATCAACCTAGTCTACTCAGGTCAATGGTCCACCACCAAACCCCTAGACCCGACAACATCCATTATTATAACCCTAGCTTTAGCCATAAAACTAGGACTATCACCATTCCACTTCTGAGTTCCAGAAGTAGCACAAGGTATTAAACTCTCCTCTGGCTTAATTCTTTTAACCTGACAAAAACTAGCCCCAATATCAATCCTATATCAACTTTCCCCAACACTTAACACAAACCTGCTCCTTACTATGTCAATAATATCTATTGCCATCGGAGGCTGAGGAGGACTCAACCAAACTCAATTACGAAAAATTATAGCCTACTCATCCATCGCCCATATAGGCTGAATAACAGCCATCATAACATATAACCCTACCATGGCCCTACTAAATCTAGTAATTTACATTCTACTAACAACTACAACATTCGTGATATTCATATTAAACTCAACAACAACAACACTATCCTTATCCCATACATGAAACAAAACACCCCTACTCACCACAGCCATCCTAGCAACAATATTATCACTGGGAGGCCTACCCCCACTATCAGGATTTCTACCAAAATGAATAATTATCCAAGAACTAACAAAAAATGACAGCATTATCATGCCAACCACAATGGCCATCACGGCACTCTTAAATTTATATTTCTATATACGCCTAACATACTCCACATCCCTAACAATATTCCCATCCACAAACAACATAAAAATTAAATGACAATTTGGACACTTGAACCCAACAACCCTCCTAGCACCCCTAATTATCCTCTCCACCCTCATCCTGCCGCTATCTCCAATCCTAACCTTACTTGAATAGAAACTTAGGTTAACAAATAGACCAAGAGCCTTCAAAGCTCTAAGTAAATGGACTACATTTAGTTTCTGATACTAAGGACTGCGGGACTACACCCCACATCAATTGAATGCAAATCAACCACTTTCATTAAGCTAAGCCCTTACTAGATTGGTGGGCTCCAACCCCACGAAACTTTAGTTAACAGCTAAACACCCTATACAACTGGCTTCAATCTACTTCTCCCGCCGCAAAGAAAAAAAGGCGGGAGAAGCCCCGGCAGGAATTAAGCTGCTTCTCCGAATTTGCAATTCGACATGTCTTATAACACTACGGGACTTGGTAAAAAGAGGCCTTACACCTCTGTCTTTAGATTTACAGTCTAATGCCTATTACTCAGCCATTTTACCTATGTTCATAAATCGTTGACTTTTCTCAACCAACCACAAGGATATCGGGACCCTGTACCTACTATTTGGTGCCTGAGCAGGAATAGTAGGCACCGCCCTCAGCCTATTAATCCGAGCGGAACTAGGCCAACCAGGGACTTTACTGGGCGACGACCAAATCTATAATGTAATTGTTACGGCCCATGCATTCGTAATAATTTTCTTTATAGTTATACCCATCATAATTGGAGGATTCGGAAATTGACTCATTCCCCTGATAATCGGAGCCCCAGATATAGCATTCCCCCGAATGAATAACATAAGCTTTTGACTTCTACCCCCATCTTTTCTTCTCCTATTAGCCTCCTCAACAGTAGAAGCTGGGGCCGGGACAGGATGAACAGTATACCCACCCCTAGCTGGTAATCTAGCACATGCCGGAGCCTCTGTAGACCTAGCAATCTTTTCACTTCACTTAGCAGGGGTTTCATCTATCCTAGGAGCAATTAATTTTATTACTACAATTATTAACATAAAACCACCAGCCCTATCCCAATACCAAACCCCCCTGTTTGTCTGGTCCGTACTGATCACAGCCGTTCTTCTTCTCCTGTCCCTACCGGTACTCGCCGCCGGAATCACAATACTACTAACAGACCGAAATCTCAACACCACCTTTTTCGACCCTGCAGGAGGAGGGGATCCTATTCTATACCAACACCTTTTTTGATTCTTTGGACACCCCGAAGTATATATTCTCATTCTACCAGGCTTCGGAATAATTTCACACATCGTTACTTATTACTCTGGAAAGAAAGAACCGTTCGGATATATGGGTATAGTATGAGCCATGATATCAATCGGATTTCTAGGTTTTATCGTATGAGCCCACCACATATTCACAGTCGGCCTAGATGTCGATACGCGAGCATATTTTACCTCAGCAACTATAATCATCGCTATTCCTACAGGTGTTAAAGTATTTAGCTGACTGGCCACACTACACGGAGGAAACATTAAATGATCACCAGCAATACTCTGAGCGCTAGGCTTTATTTTCCTCTTTACAGTTGGAGGCCTCACAGGAATCGTCCTAGCTAACTCATCCCTCGACATTGTACTCCACGATACATACTATGTGGTAGCACACTTTCACTATGTCCTATCCATAGGAGCCGTATTCGCTATTATAGGAGGGTTTGTCCATTGATTCCCACTATTCTCAGGTTACACACTAAACTCAACTTGAGCAAAAATTCACTTCCTCATCATATTCGTTGGTGTAAATATGACATTCTTCCCACAACACTTCCTAGGCCTATCTGGCATGCCACGGCGCTACTCAGATTACCCAGATGCATACACCACATGAAACACCGTATCTTCCATAGGCTCATTTATCTCCCTTACCGCAGTAATTCTTATGGTCTTCATGATCTGAGAAGCCTTCGCATCAAAACGAGAAGTCTCAACCGTAGAATTATCAACCCTAAACCTGGAATGACTTCACGGGTGCCCTCCACCATACCACACATTCGAGGAACCTACATACGTAAATCCAAAATAAGAAAGGAAGGATTCGAACCCCCTGCAATTGGTTTCAAGCCAACACCATAACCACTATGTCTTTCTCCACTAGAGAGGTATTAGTAAAAATTACATAACTTTGTCAAAGTTAAGTTATAGGTTAGACCCCTATATACCTCCATGGCATATCCCTTTCAACTAGGCTTCCAAGACGCAACATCCCCCATCATGGAAGAACTTCTCCACTTTCATGACCATGCGCTAATAATTGTCTTCCTCATTAGCTCTCTCGTGCTTTATCTAATTTCAGTCATGCTCACAACCAGCCTAACCCACACCAGTACAATAGACGCACAAGAGGTAGAAACCATCTGAACTATTCTCCCAGCAATAATCTTAATCATAATTGCTCTTCCATCACTCCGAATTCTCTACATAATAGATGAAATCAACAATCCGTATCTAACTGTAAAAACTATGGGTCACCAGTGATACTGAAGTTACGAATACACAGACTATGAAGACCTGACCTTCGACTCCTACATAGTCCCAACACAAGACCTAAAACCAGGAGAACTACGCCTACTGGAAGTTGACAATCGAGTAGTATTACCAATAGAATTAACTATCCGAATACTAATCTCATCTGAAGACGTACTACACTCATGAGCTGTCCCCTCATTAGGTCTAAAAACAGACGCAATCCCAGGACGTCTCAACCAAACAACCCTTCTATCCACACGACCAGGCCTGTATTATGGTCAATGCTCAGAAATCTGTGGATCCAACCATAGCTTCATACCAATTGTCCTTGAACTAGTCCCGCTAAAATACTTCGAAAAATGATCCTCATCCATACTGTAAACTCATTAAGAAGCTAATTTTCCAAGCGTTAACCTTTTAAGTTAAAGAGTGGGAGTGCCAACCTCCCCTTAATGAAATGCCACAACTTGACACATCCACATGATTTATTACTATTGTATCAATGCTCCTCACACTGTACATTATTATACAACTGAAAGTTTCAAAAAATATGTACTATCAAAATCCAGAGCCAACTATCACAAAATCAACACAGCACACAACTCCTTGACAGACAAAATGAACGAAAATCTATTCGCCTCTTTCATTACCCCTACGATAATGGGCCTACCTATTGTCACCCTGATCATTATATTCCCAACTATCCTATTCCCATCACCTAATCGACTGATCAACAACCGTCTGATTGCAATTCAACAATGAATCCTTCACCTAACGGCCAAACAAATAATATCAATCCACAACCACACTGGCCAAAAATGATCCCTAATACTCATATCACTCATTTTATTTATTGGTTCAACAAACCTACTAGGTCTTCTCCCACACTCCTTCACACCAACAACTCAACTGTCAATAAATCTGGGAATAGCTATTCCCCTCTGAGCAGGAACAGTAGCCCTAGGATTCCGCCACAAAACAAAAGCATCACTTGCCCACTTCCTCCCCCAAGGAACCCCTGTTCCCCTAATCCCCATACTAATTATTATCGAAACCATCAGCTTATTTATTCAACCTATAGCCCTAGCAGTACGGCTAACTGCAAATATTACTGCTGGCCACCTATTAATCCACCTTATCGGAGGAGCAACCCTAGCCCTACTGAACATCAGCATGTTAACGTCATTCATTACATTTATTATTCTCATCTTACTAACAATCCTCGAATTCGCTGTGGCCCTAATCCAAGCTTACGTATTCACCCTACTAGTCAGCCTATATCTACACGACAACACCTAATGACCCACCAAACCCACGCATATCACATAGTAAACCCAAGCCCATGACCCCTTACAGGGGCCCTGTCAGCCCTACTACTAACATCTGGCCTAGTTATATGATTCCACTTCAACTCAACTCTTCTACTGATACTCGGCCTATCCGCTAATATATTAACTATATATCAATGATGACGAGATATCGTGCGGGAAAGCACCTTTCAAGGACATCACACACCTATCGTCCAAAAGGGCCTACGATATGGAATGATTTTGTTTATCCTATCCGAAGTCTTCTTCTTTATCGGCTTCTTCTGAGCCTTCTATCACTCAAGCCTCGCTCCAACCCCAGAACTGGGAGGCTGCTGACCACCTACTGGTATTCACCCCTTAAATCCCCTAGAAGTCCCACTCCTAAATACATCAGTTCTCCTAGCCTCAGGCGTGTCCATTACCTGAGCCCACCATAGCCTAATAGAAGGCAACCGCAAAAGCATGCTACAAGCACTTCTTATTACAATTCTCTTAGGCGCTTATTTTACTCTTCTCCAAGCCTCAGAGTATTACGAAACCCCCTTCACAATCGCAGACGGAGTCTACGGATCCACATTTTTTATAGCCACCGGATTCCACGGCCTACACGTAATCATTGGCTCCTCATTCCTTCTAGTATGCTTCATCCGACAGCTGAAATTCCACTTTACCTCAAAACACCATTTCGGCTTCGAGGCCGCTGCCTGATATTGACATTTCGTAGATGTAGTATGACTATTCCTGTATGTATCCATCTATTGATGAGGCTCTTACCCTTTTAGTATAAACAGTACAATTGACTTCCAATCAATTAGCTTCGGTATACCCCGAAAAAGAGTAATAAACCTAATATTAACATTATTCATCAATACGCTACTTGCATCCTTACTAGTCCTAATTGCCTTTTGAATACCACAAATGAACTCATACGCTGAAAAGTCGAGCCCCTATGAATGTGGCTTCGACCCTATAGGATCTGCCCGCCTTCCTTTCTCAATAAAATTCTTTCTTGTAGCAATTACATTCCTTCTTTTTGACCTAGAAATCGCCCTACTCCTCCCACTCCCATGAGCCTCCCAGACAGACAACCTAAAAGTTATACTTATTATATCACTTACCCTAATTTCCCTACTAGCCGTTAGCCTGGCCTACGAATGATCTCATAAAGGATTAGAATGAGCCGAATAATTGATAATTAGTTTAACAAAAAACAAATGATTTCGACTCATTAGATTATGACTACATTCATAATTATCAAATGACCTTAATCTACATAAACATGGCTCTAGCATTTACAACTTCCCTTCTGGGCCTACTAATATACCGATCCCACCTCATGTCATCTCTTCTATGCCTAGAAGGCATAATATTATCCCTATTCGTAACAATAGCAGTAACAATCCTCAACTCCCACCTAGTCTTAGCCAACATAATCCCTATTATTCTATTAGTATTCGCAGCCTGCGAAGCTGCCTTGGGTCTTTCTCTACTAGTTATGGTTTCAAACACATACGGAGTAGACCACGTTCAAAACCTTAACCTTCTACAATGCTAAAAATTATTATTCCAACAACTATACTCATCCCTTTAGTCTGACTATCAAAAAATAACATAATCTGAATTAACACCACAGCATACAGCTTAATAATTACCCTAGTTGGTCTACCTCTGCTTAACCAATTTAATGACAACAGTTTAAACATATCTTTAATATACTTTTCAGACTCGCTATCAACCCCACTCCTAATACTAACCATATGACTTCTCCCGCTGATAATCATTGCCAGCCAATTTCACCTGATCAAAGAGTCCTATACACGGAAAAAGCTATATATCACTATACTTATTCTACTTCAAATTTTCCTAATTATAACATTTTCGGCCACAGAACTAATCTTTTTCTATATCCTATTTGAAGCAACCCTCGTACCCACCTTAATCATTATCACACGATGAGGGGGTCAAACAGAACGACTGAACGCAGGCCTGTACTTCCTATTCTACACCCTAGTAGGGTCTCTCCCACTCCTTGTCGCATTAATTCACCTACAAAATATCCTAGGATCTTTAAATATTCTCCTGATCCAACACTGATCTAATCCACTAACAGACTCCTGAAGTAACTCCCTTCTATGATTAGCGTGCATAATGGCCTTTATGGTAAAGATACCTCTATACGGCCTACACTTATGATTACCAAAAGCCCATGTAGAAGCCCCAATTGCTGGTTCAATAGTCCTCGCAGCCGTACTACTTAAGCTAGGGGGCTACGGCATACTACGGATCACTACCCTACTAAACCCAACAACCAATTTCATAGCATACCCCTTCCTAATATTATCCCTCTGAGGTATAATCATAACAAGCTCGATCTGCCTCCGTCAAACAGACCTTAAATCACTAATCGCATACTCATCAGTAAGCCACATAGCCCTAGTAATCGTAGCTATCCTCATTCAAACACCATGAAGCTACATAGGAGCAACAGCCCTAATAATCGCACATGGCCTCACCTCCTCTATACTATTCTGCCTTGCCAATACCAATTACGAACGAATCCACAGCCGAACCATAATTCTGGCCCGAGGTCTCCAAACTGTACTACCCCTTATAGCCGCCTGATGACTACTAGCTAGTCTAACCAACCTAGCCCTACCCCCTTCAATTAATTTAATCGGAGAACTATTCGTAGTAATATCAACATTCTCATGATCCCCACTGTCCATTGGCTTAATAGGAATTAACATTATTATTACCGCCCTATACTCCCTCTATATACTCATTACAACACAACGAGGCAAACAAACCCACCATATCAATAATCTCACACCATCCTACACCCGAGAAAATACACTCATAGCAATACATATCCTACCACTGCTCCTCCTATCAATTAACCCTAAAATCATCTTAGGTACCCTCTATTGTAGATATAGTTTAAACAAAACACTAGATTGTGAATCTAGTAATAGAGACTACAAAACTCTTATCCACCGAAAAAGTACGCAAGAGCTGCTAACTCATGCACCCGCGTATAACAACGCGGCTTTTTCCCACTTTTAAAGGATAGTAGTTATCCGTTGGTCTTAGGAACCAAAAAATTGGTGCAACTCCAAATAAAAGTAATTAACCTATTCACTTCTTCCACATTACTATCTCTACTAATCCTAACAATGCCAATCGTGGCATCAAACTTTAATTCCTACACCAAAAAATCTTACCCCAATTACGTAAAAACTATAATCTCATACTCTTTCCTAGTGAGTCTGATCCCAACAATAATTTTTATCCAATCGGGCCAAGAAATGATAATCTCAAACTGACATTGAATAACCATCCAAACCCTGAAACTAAATCTCAGCTTTAAACTTGATTATTTCTCAATAATCTTTATGCCCGTAGCATTATTCGTCACATGATCCATCATAGAATTCTCAATATGATATATACACTCAGACCCCAATATTAATCGATTTTTTAAATATTTATTAATATTCCTCATCACAATAATAATTTTAGTCACAGCTAATAACCTCTTCCAACTATTCATCGGCTGAGAAGGAGTAGGCATTATATCATTTCTACTCATCGGCTGGTGATACGGACGGACCGACGCCAATACGGCAGCACTCCAAGCAATCTTATATAACCGTATTGGAGACGTGGGGTTTCTTATGGCAATAGCATGATTCCTATTTAACCTTAATACCTGAGAACTCCAACAGATTTTCACTCTCAACCCGACCAACACCAATCTCCCACTCACTGGACTACTACTAGCAGCAACAGGAAAATCCGCCCAATTCGGTCTTCATCCCTGACTCCCCTCAGCCATAGAAGGCCCAACACCCGTTTCAGCCCTACTCCATTCAAGCACCATAGTAGTAGCCGGTATTTTTCTACTAATCCGATTTTATCCACTAACAGAAAACAACAAAACCATTCAAACCATAATATTATGCTTGGGAGCAATCACTACGCTATTTACAGCTATTTGTGCCCTCACCCAAAATGATATCAAAAAGATCGTAGCTTTCTCCACCTCCAGTCAACTGGGCCTAATAATAGTCACAGTCGGTATCAACCAACCCCACCTGGCATTCCTCCATATTTGCACCCACGCATTCTTCAAAGCAATGCTATTCTTATGCTCTGGCTCCATCATTCACAGCCTAAACGATGAACAAGATATCCGAAAAATAGGAGGACTCTACAAATCCCTCCCATTCACAACTACAGCACTAATCACAGGGAGCCTAGCCCTGACAGGGATACCATTCCTCACTGGGTTCTACTCAAAAGATCTCATCATCGAATCTATTAACACATCATATACCAACGCCTGAGCCCTAATCATTACTCTCATCGCCACATCCCTCACAGCCGTGTACAGCACCCGAATTATTTACTTCGCCCTACTAGGACATCCACGCTTCCCTGCTCTTATTCTCATCAATGAAAACAACCCCCTATTAATTAATCCAATCAAACGCCTCCTAATCGGAAGCATTTTCGCTGGATTCTTTATCTCAAATAATATTACACCAACCACAATCCCACAAATGACTATACCCACTTATCTAAAAATTACAGCCATATTAGTCACCCTACTAGGCTTTATTGTAGCCCTAGAACTTAATACAGCAACACAAAATCTTAAACTTACATCCCCCTCAAAATACCTTAAATTTTCAAACCACTTAGGCTATTTTCCAACTGTCATGCACCGACTACAACCACTAATCAATTTACTAATAAGCCAAAAAGTAGCTTCAATACTACTCGATCTAACCTGACTAGAAAATGCTCTACCAAAATCAGTCTCCACATTCCAAATGAAAACATCGACTCTTATTTCAAGCCAAAAAGGCCAAATCAAATTATACTTTCTCTCTTTCTTGATTACCCTAACCCTGAGCCTCATCACATTAAACATTAATTAATTACCACGAGTAATCTCTATAATTACAACTACCCCAATAAGCAAAGACCACCCAGTAACTACTACCAATCAAGTCCCATAACTATACAAAGCAGAAACACCAATAACCTCCTTACTAACAAACCCAAAATCCTCCACATCATAAACGACTCAATCCCCCAAGTCATTAAACTCAAGTACCAGTTCAACATCCCCCTCCTTTAATACATACAACAATAACACCACCTCCATAAATAACCCCAACAAAAAGGCTCCCAAAACAACTTTGCTAGAAACCCATACCTCTGGGTACGGCTCAGTAGCTATAGCCGTTGTATAACCAAAAACCACCATCATCCCCCCTAAATAAATTAAAAACACCATTAAACCCAAAAAAGAACCACTAAAACTTATGACAATCCCACAACCAACACCACCACTAATAATTAAACCGACCCCTCCGTAAATAGGAGACGGCTTAGAAGAAAATCCAACAAAACCTACCACAAAAATACTACTTAAAATAAACACAATATATGTCATCATTATTCTCACATGGACTCCAACCATGACCAATGGCATGAAAAACCACCGTTGTACTTCAACTACAAGAACCACAAATGGCCAACATTCGAAAAACACACCCCCTATTTAAAGTCATCAATGACTCACTAGTAGACCTTCCAACTCCATCGAGCATCTCCTCTTGATGAAACTTTGGCTCACTCTTAGGAATCTGCCTAGGCATCCAAATCCTGACAGGATTATTCTTAGCAATACATTATACCTCAGACACAGCAACCGCCTTCCAATCCGTAACACACATCTGCCGAGACGTCAACTACGGCTGAGTTCTACGCTATCTACACGCCAACGGAGCATCCATATTCTTTATCTGCTTATTCCTGCACGTAGGCCGCGGCCTCTACTACGGATCCTATATTTTTACAGAAACCTGAAACGTGGGCATCCTACTTCTTTTTGCCGTAATAGCAACAGCCTTCATAGGTTATGTACTCCCATGAGGCCAAATATCCTTCTGAGGGGCTACCGTCATCACCAACCTACTCTCAGCAATCCCCTACATCGGAACCACCCTCGTAGAATGAATCTGAGGAGGATTCTCAGTAGACAAAGCTACCCTAACACGATTCTTCGCATTCCACTTCCTCCTCCCCTTCATTATTGCAGCCCTAGTAATAGTTCACCTCCTATTCCTTCACGAAACCGGTTCAAACAACCCAACCGGAATTCCATCAGACATAGACATAATCCCCTTCCACCCTTATCACACAATCAAAGACGCACTAGGCGCGCTAATTATACTCTTTGTTCTTCTAACACTAGTCTTATTCTCACCCGACCTACTAGGAGACCCAGACAACTACATCCCAGCCAACCCACTAAACACCCCTCCACATATTAAGCCAGAATGGTACTTCCTATTCGCATACGCTATCCTACGATCCATCCCAAATAAACTAGGAGGAGTACTAGCCCTAGTCCTATCCATCCTAATTTTAGCCCTCATACCATTATTACATACATCAAAACAACGAAGTATAATGTTCCGACCACTAAGCCAGTGCTTATTCTGACTATTAGTTGCAGACCTTCTAACACTCACATGAATTGGCGGACAGCCAGTCGAACACCCCTTCATCATTATTGGCCAACTGGCATCCATTCTTTACTTTTCTCTTATCTTGATTTTAATGCCCCTCATTAGTATCATCGAAAACCATCTCCTAAAATGAAGGTCTCTGTAGTATATTAATTACGCTGGTCTTGTAAACCAGAAAAGGGGAATGAATCTTCCCCCAAAGACTCAAGGAAGAGACTCAAATCCCACCATCAACACCCAAAGCTGATATTCTACTTAAACTATTCCTTGAACGCCGTCCGGCCTATGTAATTCGTGCATATCTTTCTCTACCACATATATTATATAGTACATAAATGTATAATAGTACATAACTGTTTTACCCCATGCCTATCCATCAGCCCATACGGATCTTAATTGTACATACCCCATTCAAGTCAAATCATTTCAAGTCAATACGCAGATCATCACCAATGGTTTATCTCTTAATCTACCAACTCACGTGAAACCAGCAACCCTTGTGAAAAGTATCCCTCTTCTCGCCCCGGGCCCATAAATCGTGGGGGTTTCTAACACTGGGGTGTAAACGGCATCTGGTTCTTTCTTCAGGGCCATCTCACCTAAAATCGCCTATTCGTTCCTCTTAAATAAGACATCTCGATGGATTCATGACTAATCAGCCCATGCCGACACATAACTGTGGTGTCATGCCTCTGGTATTTTTTAATTTTTAAGGGATGCTTGGACTCACCTGTGGCCGTCAAAGGCCCCGTCGCAGTCAAATCAGTTGAAGCTGGACTTGGTCATACGACAAGTATCAACAGGGGGAGAGGTCCGTGGGGACTCGGCAGTCAATCGACGACGGGACACGGGACGTAATGCGAGGGCAATGTGCACAGTCACGAGCACAACAATGCACCTGTCTAAACCCCACCCTACCAGTAAAAGGTGTTATTTAATCAATGGTAACGGGACATACACGTACGCATACACGTACGCATACACGTACGCATACACGTACGCATACACGTACGCATACACGTACGCATACACGTACGCATACACGTACGCATACACGTACGCATACACGTACGCATACACGTACGCATACACGTACGCATACACGTACGCATACACGTACGCATACACGTACGCATACACGTACGCATACACGTACGCATACACGTACGCATACACGTACGCATACACGTACGCATACACGTACGCATACACGTACGCATACACGTACGCATACACGTACGCATACACGTACGCATACACGTACGCATACACGTACGCATACACGTACGCATACACGTACGCATACCACGCACCCGCGGCGGTATGCTTACTACAAACCCCCCCCTACCCCCCCCGTAGACGCCGCCACACCGCCAGTTAATAAACGTCCCGCCAAACCCCAAAAACAGGACCACCGTACGGTATAGCTCATACATCCAGATCACTACAAACATCCAACACACAACCAGATAATCCAGATTACATCTACAGGCATCAGCCAACGATACAAGCATACTACTTTAATGAATTAATTTTCCTTAGACAGCTACCCCTCTAGATCCGCCAACCATTTTACAACACCACAT